TTGAGTTTTTTTTTTATCTTTCTCTATTTTTGTTCATACCACCTATAATGATTGATAATTCAAAAATTTTCAATTGAATTTTTTTGATTCTTGGAACTAGCTATCTTTCTCTATTTCTTTAAAATTTTTTTGAATTGAAACTTAGGGAAGTACTTTAGAAACATATGTATAAAAAAACATATTTTATTGAGTCCCTTCATGCCTACTATAACTAGTTATTTCGGTTTTCTACTAGCAGCTTTAACTATAACCTCAGTTCTATTTATTGGTTTAAGCAAAATACGACTTATTTGAAATTAATTGAATGAAGATTTTTTTATAAAAAAGGATTTCGGTGGTATTTCATATGTTCGATAGTTCCGTACCGTGTTAATTAGCCAATTTTGCTCATTGAGATTCATCGGCAATACAGATTAAAAGCTAGGAATAGATAGTACCTCTCTTTTCTCCCTTTCAAAAATGAAAACAAAAGAAAATTGAAATGATTGAAGTTTTTTTATTTGGAATCGTCTTAGGTCTAATTCCTATTACTTTGGCTGGATTATTCGTAACTGCTTATTTACAATACAGACGTGGTGATCAGTTGGACTTTTGATTAATTAACATCTCTTTTTTTTTTGACTGACCTCCTTCTTGCTTTCATATGCGGGAGGTCTAATTCAGATTGCTGCTCAATGATTTGTGAACAGTGGAATTTTGACACAATCTAATAAACAAGAGGGATTTCACGCTCTGTAGGATTTGAACCTACGACATTGGGTTTTGGAGACCCACGTTCTACCGAACTGAACTAAGAGCGTTTTTCTTTTTTTTTTCTAAAAAATGAAAAGGCTAGAAAGAGGACATTCTTTAACCCGAATCCATTTTGTACGTATATACTATATTATATCATAGTATATCATAAATTTCAGAATTATATGTATGTCCAAATTTATTAAAAAAAGATAGATCTAAAAAAGCTCCCTCGTTACTGCTCAGAAGAGTAGTAATAGGTAGGGATGACAGGATTTGAACCCGTGACATTTTGTACCCAAAACAAACGCGCTACCAAGCTGCGCTACATCCCTTTCAATTGGTTTACAGTGTCATTGTAGAGAATTCCTGTCTTGTTTTCCACATCCTTCTTCTTTTTTATTGGTATATCAAATTCATTTCTTCTTTTTTTTCTCATATCAGATAACAAACCTATAATTAAAAAATGACTTTTTTTTACGAAAATTCTCTCAATTTCAATTTGACATAAATAGGCGTTTCCATTTTCAAATTTCAAATGGAATTTATAAGATCGTTCTAGTAGACAATATTTCAATTCTCATTTTCAAAGTGGGGGGGCAGAAGTTACGTATACAAATACAAGAATTTCTTAACTACATGTACATCCGTAGTTATATATATTACTATATAGAATGTAATACAATAAATAAAGAAGGAGGATTTCAAATGCGAGATCTAAAAACATATCTTTCCGTAGCACCGGTACTAAGTACTCTATGGTTCGCTTCGTTAGCAGGTTTATTAATAGAGATTAATCGTTTATTTCCAGATGCATTAACATTTCCCTTTTTTTCATTCTAGTTATTAACATCAGAAAGGGGTGAAAAATTTTAGAGATACGATCAACGATCGGGGACTAATCCCCCCCCCTTTTTTTTCTAATTCATTCTAAAAAAATAATTAGAAAAAAGTGGGGGGGGCGAAAGGTCATAAAAATGAGGGTTCAGGATCCAATTAAATTAGTAATAGAACAAAAAAAGTGTTGCTAGGGAAAGAGTATCCGATGAGATACTTAAAAAAAAAATACTCTACAAAGATTTTAAGTTTTCACAAAATCATTGTATTGCTTATTATTTGATTTTGATTTAATTACTAATTAATATTCATTGCAACGAAATATTTCAAAATTTTTTTTAGTTAACAACTTCTATTTTTTTGGTTCTTGTTCTTTCTGGATCCTAAAAATAAAATAGAAGATTGGGGTGAATCATAAATCCAAAGGAGGTTTCATGGCCAAGGGTAAAGATGTTCGAGTAACAATTATTTTGGAATGTACCAGTTGTGCTCGAAATGATATTAAGAAAGAATCCGCGGGAATTTCCAGATATATTACTCAAAAGAATCGGCATAATACCCCTAGTCGATTGGAATTGAGAAAATTCTGTCCCTATTGTTATAAACATACAATTCACGGGGAAATCAAGAAATAGATAAAATTGAGTGCTTGTATGTCACCTTTTATTTTAAGAAAAGGAATAATGCTAGTATCTATATATTATTACATATATATAAATATAAACAAATAAATCAATAGAAAGAAATCTAATCCTATATTCTTAATTCTATATAGAAACTCTATCCTATATAGAAATATAAATCGTTTTTATTTTGATCTGATCAAAATAGGATTTTAGAGATTAGGATTTTATAGAGATAAGGAATAAAAAAATTATGAATAAATCTAAGCGACTTTTTACTAAATCCAAGCGATCTTTTCGTAGGCGTTTGCCCCCGATCCAATCGGGGGATCGAATTGATTATAGAAACATGAGTTTAATTAGTCGATTTATTAGTGAACAAGGAAAAATATTATCTAGACGGGTGAATAGAGTTACTTTAAAACAACAACGATTAATTACTATTGCTATAAAACAAGCTCGTATTTTATCTTTGTTACCTTTTCTTAATAATCAGAAACAATTTGAAAGAAGTGAGTCGACCCCTAGAACTACTAGCCTTAGAACCAGAAAAAAATAGACTTATTCTTCAATTGAATAACAATTCCAATCTGAAGGAATTAAAAAAGAGATTAACATTTTATTCGAAAAATCCAATCAAGAATCAAAATTTGATTGTTATGTCTGTGTCTGTCAGAAAACAAAAAAAGAAAAGAATTCTCGAAAAGAAAAAGAATAACTCTTTTTTTAGCGACTATATACTCTCGTTTTGTTTTGACGACTTTTTTATAATACTAATTTCTACTCTACCTTCCCCGAGCTCATTCTCCTTAGAACTCTATTTCAAATATTTTAGTGGATTTCGTCCAATCCCCTTATTCTTTTATCTCATTCGAAATCGTATAAAGACAACTCCTATTTAATAGAGCTATTTGTGCAAGTATTTTCCGATTAAGAAGTAATTGCTTTTTGTACAGATTGTGTATGAATCGGTTATAACTATAGAATACCCCCATTTCGTGAATTACGGCATTTAGTCGAGTGATCCATAAGCGGCGAAAATCCCTTTTTCTTTTACCCCTATCCCGATGAGCCGAAACTAAAGCTCTTATTCTCTGTTGAGTCATAGTTCGTGTAAGTCGTGAATGAGCCCCTCGAAAGCTTGATGCAAATAAACGAAGTTTTGTTCTACGCCTCCGAGCTATATATCCGCGTTTAATTCTAGTCATTGAATAAATCAAACTTTGATGAATAACTAATTCTTTTTTTAGTTATTCTTTTCCCCTTTACTAGTCTATTAATAACCAAACGAATTATTCCAATGTATAAAAAAAAATTCCAATGGCTTTTGCTACTCTAACCTTCCCCACCACTACTTTTTGCTAGGTATTTTGCTTTGAATGGATAAATAGTGGGTTCCATCGTTTCTATGGTTACTTCTAAAACGGTGAGGTCCTCTCTATACACCGGAGCTCCTTCTTTTAATTAATCAATACTATTGGTAACTTGTACAATTCACATTCTTTGGCTCTACCCCATCAATATTCCAGTAATAGGTCTTTCACAATGAGATCCACTTTATACAGTAACGGTATTTCATTTGTAAAATTGATTTGGTCGTTTACCTTGTTAGTCCGTTCTTTTCTTTCAAGAGTGGATTTAATAAAAAATGGAATTTCCCCCGCTTAATGGATAACCGTTTGTTATCATTGGGGGTTTTCTAAAAAATGGAGTTGATTGGATTTGCACCAATGTAAACCATAAGTTTCAGACACAATAGAAGATATGAACGATCTATCTTTTTTAAATAATGAATCGAGTTCCTCCATTCTATTTTATTCACAGGTACTGATCCTTGATATTTCAAAAAGAATTTCCTTTTTGTGTCTCAGTCTATGATCTAAACGAGTCGCACATACACCCGAGTACATGTTCCTCGTCGCTGAGGGCATCCCCGAAGCGCTGGGGATTTCGTGACATTTCGGATTGGCTGTCTTGTATTTCTAATAAGTTGTTTAATGGTTGGCATACGGAATCATATAAATAATGGGCTGGTTTAGATTAGTTCTAACCGGTTAATTCTGAATTACTTCTCTTCAAGATTCTCTTCAATATATTTTTTTTTATATTGAAGAGAATATGAAACTAAACCTTTAATCTAAAAAGATATAAAATTAGAAATTGTAGATTTGCATGAAATCGCTCCTATTTTTTATTGAACCGCGACAAGATCAACAATTCCATGAGCTTGGGCTTCTGTTGCTGACATAAAAACATCCCTTTCCATGTCTTCGGATACAACCCATATAGGTTTGCCCGTTCTTTGTACATAAACCCTTGTGATAGTTTCGCGAAGTTTTAGTAGTTCTTCCGCTTCCAAGATAAATTCTCCCGTTTGTGCCTCATAAAACGAACTAGCGGGTTGATGGATCATTACCCTGATGATATAATAGAAAATTTTCTTCTATTTCGCAGAATGAGGCGAGATAACCAAAAAAACAGAGAAAATTGAATAACCGTACAGGCTTTTTTGTGCATTGCATACGGCTCCACAATGGAATTTACTTTTTGTACCTTTCCTTTTGGCGAAAGAAAAAAAATATAGGTTGTATTATACGCAGATCCAGAAATCATCCAATTACCATCCTTCTTTTTTGTAGGAGTTAAAAAAATACTATGATGGTTCCGTTGCTTTATATATCATTTTTTTGCTTTGTCTATGATTCAGCAATCCCAAAGTGTCTTTTTTTTTTTTTATATATAAATTTTTTAAATAAGCTTCCGGTGTGAAAACAAAGTTTGTGACGCTGAGATGTGCCCGAATAGGTAAGATATCATTTGAAATACCCCTTCCTTATCTCATACTACTCTTTCAATATATAATCTAATTTTTTTAATCTAAAAAATTTCATATCGAATTCGAAGTGCCATGCTATTATTACTTAACTAATTCATATTTTCGATGGCGAAGGCATAGTATTTTTTTCTCGAAAATAAAAAAACTCATTGGCGCCAAGCGTGAGGGAATGCTATACGTTTGGTAATTGCTCCTCCGACTAGGATAAAGGATGCTATTGAAGCGGCCAATCCCATGCATATTGTCTGTACATCGGGTCGCACAAATTGCATAGTATCATAAATAGCCATTCCAGATATTACCCATCCACCAGGAGAGTTTATAAACAAATAAAGATCTTTGGTATCCTTTTCTATACTGAGATATATCATAAGACTAATAAGTTGATTCGAGATTTCGGTATCAACCTCTTGGCCTAAAAAAAATAATCTTTCTCGATAAAGTCGGTTGATTAGGATAAAATTTTATTCCTTAGGAGCCGTACAGGCACCTTTTGATGCATACGGTTCAACAAAAATTGTGAAAAAATCAATGTGTCGATTCCAACCCCCTCTTTTTTTTCATAGAAGGTTTTTCTTTCTAACTTATAACGGAAGGACTTGCTCCCAAAAGTCAAAGAAAAAATCTGTTTTGGCCCCTTTTATTAGATATTATAATCCTATAATAAAACGATTGATTAAGCCTGTCAGACTAACTTGATTCGTTGATATTTTTTTTTCATCGAGATTCAGTTGAAATGTCGATGGTTTTTTCTTGTTCCTGAACGGGCTTCTTCCTTTTTTTGATTCCATTTTTTAGGTTTATGCTCTACCCCGAGTAAAAGGAAAAATTTGCCCGATTTTGATTTGCACATATAGGACAAATGAACCAAATACCGCATCTTTTTTTACTACTCCTTCTTTTTTTTTTTCAATTCATTTCTTTCACATGTCTTCTGTCAACTAGTCAACAAATTTTTCATTATATTATTTGATTTGAGCAACAGTCTGTTTTAGATCACCCCTGTTTCAAAATTTTTTTTTTAGAATTTTTATCATAATTTTGCATATTATATAAGTAGTAATATCAATTGGGTTTTTACTAAACGGAGCCTGGATACTTCATTTTATTAGTCCGATCACGTAAACCATAAAAAAATTTTGATAATCTAATATCAATCTAAATACTCCCTGCATTTAATTCCACTTTATTTTTTGCGCTTCGCGTTACAAATTTTTGATAATTCAATCAATCTTTTTGGGCGAAACAGAGGATATCTCGATCGAGGGAGAAAATGGGGAAATCCCATATAGCCCAATATATCTGACAAGTCGCACTATATGTCAACCCAAGATGTATCTCCTTCTCCAGGACTTCGAAAAGGTACTTTTGGAACGCCAATAGGCATGAAATGAAAAAAAAAGAGAATGAAGTTCTCTATTTCACTTTGATGTGGAAACGTAAAACTGGGGGTTTCGTTTTTTAATACTATTATCCTTTTTTCCTACTTTATTAATCATATTTAAATTAATCATATTTAATACATAAGTTGAATAAGCTAAAATAAAATATAAAATAAAAGTAAAGGAAATTTTTTACGAACGGGCTTCTGAATAATGAACAACAATAGCTATCTTGGTTCATATAAAATAGGATTCACCCCCATTGCGTATTGGTACTTATCGGATATAGAATAGATCCGCTTCCCTTTTTTCTTATGAATCGAATTGTTCCATTATTACTAACAGAATAGAACAAATATTAATCCTTTCTCCGAAATAATTACCTAAAAAAGGGGGGGTCCGTAGCATAGTTTTTTCCAATGCAATAAAGTTACATAGTGTCTATTTTTCGTTGATAAAGGGGTATTTCCATGGGTTTGCCTTGGTATCGTGTTCATACTGTTGTATTGAATGATCCCGGTCGTTTGCTTTCTGTTCATATAATGCATACTGCTCTGGTTGCTGGTTGGGCCGGTTCGATGGCTCTATATGAATTAGCAGTTTTTGATCCCTCCGACCCTGTTCTTGATCCAATGTGGAGACAAGGTATGTTCGTTATACCTTTCATGACTCGTTTAGGAATAACCAATTCGTGGGGCGGTTGGAATATTACAGGAGGGACTATAACGAATCCGGGTCTTTGGAGTTACGAAGGGGTAGCCGGAGCACATATCGTATTTTCTGGCTTGTGCTTCTTGGCAGCTATTTGGCATTGGGTATATTGGGATCTAGAAATTTTTTGTGATGAACGTACAGGAAAACCTTCTTTGGATTTGCCCAAGATTTTTGGAATTCATTTATTCCTTTCAGGAGTGGCTTGCTTTGGTTTTGGCGCATTTCATGTAACAGGATTATATGGTCCTGGAATATGGGTATCCGACCCTTATGGACTAACCGGAAAGGTCCAACCCGTAAACCCGGCGTGGGGCGTGGAGGGCTTTGACCCTTTTGTTCCGGGAGGAATAGCCTCTCATCATATTGCAGCAGGGACGTTGGGTATATTAGCGGGCCTATTCCATCTTAGTGTTCGTCCGCCTCAACGTCTATACAAAGGATTACGTATGGGCAATATTGAAACCGTCCTTTCCAGTAGTATTGCTGCAGTCTTTTTTGCAGCTTTTGTTGTTGCTGGAACTATGTGGTATGGTTCTGCAACTACTCCCATCGAATTATTTGGTCCTACTCGTTATCAATGGGATCAGGGATACTTTCAACAAGAAATATATCGAAGAGTTAGTGCTGGACTGGCTGAAAATCAAAGTTTTTCAGAAGCTTGGTCTAAAATTCCTGAAAAATTAGCTTTTTATGATTATATTGGTAATAATCCAGCAAAAGGGGGGTTATTCCGAGCGGGTTCAATGGACAATGGGGATGGAATAGCTGTTGGATGGTTAGGACATCCCGTCTTTAGAAATAAAGAAGGGCGTGAACTTTTTGTACGTCGTATGCCTACTTTTTTTGAAACATTTCCGGTTGTTTTGGTAGACGGAGACGGAATTGTTAGAGCCGACGTCCCTTTTAGAAGGGCAGAATCAAAATATAGTGTCGAACAAGTAGGTGTAACTGTTGAGTTTTATGGTGGTGAACTCAATGGCGTGAGTTATAGTGATCCCGCAACTGTGAAAAAATATGCTAGACGGGCTCAATTGGGTGAGATTTTTGAATTAGATCGTGCTACTTTGAAATCCGATGGTGTTTTTCGTAGCAGTCCAAGAGGTTGGTTTACTTTTGGACATGCTTCGTTTGCTCTACTTTTCTTCTTTGGACACATTTGGCATGGTTCTAGAACCCTCTTCAGAGATGTTTTTGCTGGTATTGATCCAGATTTGGATGCTCAAGTGGAATTTGGGGCATTCCAAAAACTTGGAGATCCAACTACAAAAAGACAAGCAGTCTGATGCAACATTTCTTTTTTTCTTCTAGTTTCTGTTTGCGATTTTATTTAATATAGGGTACTGCAGGAATTTTGATTTAAACCGCTGCCGTTTCTTTGATTCTTTTTATTTTTTTCTTTATCCAGAGGGATACTCCCAAGTAAACAAAACAGGTATGAAAGCTATAATTGTAAACCACGATCAAATTTATGGAAGCATTGGTTTATACATTTCTCTTAGTATCCACTTTAGGGATAATTTTTTTCGCTATTTTTTTTCGGGAACCACCTAAAATTTCAACTAAAAAATGAAATAATTTTTCATTATCTTCATTGACGTAATCAGCCTCCAAATATTTGGAGGCTGATGACGTCAACTAGTCCCCGTGTTCCTCGAATGGATCTCTTAGTTGTTGAGAGGGTTGCCCAAAGGCAGTATATAGAGCATACCCAGTAAAACTTACAAGTAACCCAGATATAAAGATGGCGACTAGGGTTGCTGTTTCCATTATTATAGAATTGAAAGACCACAATGGATCTATGCTAAGATCGTTTATTTACAACGGAATGGTATACAAAGTCAACAGATCGTAATGAATACAAAATAAGATTTATGGCTACACAAACTGTTGAGGATAGTTCTAGATCTGGTCCAAGAAGCACTACTGTAGGGAAGTTATTGAAACCATTGAATTCCGAATATGGTAAAGTAGCTCCTGGATGGGGAACGACCCCTTTGATGGGTGTTGCAATGGCTCTATTTGCGGTATTCTTATCTATTATTTTGGAGATTTATAATTCTTCTGTTCTACTGGATGGAATTTCAGTGAATTAGACTGAGAAGAATCTGGAAGCCCCTTTCGCTGGATACAAAAAAGTAAAGTATGTAGGTCTAAAAATTTTAGCCTATTCTCCTTTGGTAGTTCGACCGCGAAATTTTTTTTCTGCATTGTATATTTCCGGAATATGAGTGTGTGACTTGTTAGAATTGACCCTATGGATAGTACAGAGAATGGGATCTGTCATCTTTATCAAGATGGTTTTACTTCGTCGGATATTCATTCGAGTATCCGGAGCACGAAATAGATCAAATAGATCACAAAGTATTCGAACTATGATTCATACTTAATACTCAGACCTCGTAGCCGGACTTCTTTCCGTTCTATCTTATAAACTTTAATAAATCAAAATATTTTTCTGCTTTTAAACTCTTATTTGGATCAAAGGATAACCGCTTCTTTTTATTTTATTTTTTTAGTCATTATAGCTTTTTTTTTGATTGAATAAGTGATGATCCAATGGTTCTCACTCAGTGAATTTTGGACTTTGAAGGTTTCATTGAATTATCGTGGTTCTCGTATGAATCTGAGGTTTCAATTGATTAGTTAAGTAGGGTCTTAACAAGAGAATTCCTATCAATAATAAAGAAAACAAGAAGAAATCCCCATTCCCCGTTCCATACAAATACCAAATAAAAAAGGCAATAAAGATAGGTAATCTAGAAGATTCAAGAGGCCTGTAACGATCAACACAACATAAAGACGAATGAGCTGACTTGATTTTTTGGCATTTAACCACAAAGAAGAACTTTCGCATTTTGACTCTTTCATATCTTTTA